AAGATTCATAGTCTCCTTCTTCCTGATACTGATTACCAAGAGTTTGAACAGAAAATAGACCGATTTGATAAAAAAACCTTTTCAACGGAAAATCGTCATTTATTTACTTTAATCAGTAAATTTGATAGAGAATCGGGATCGAGTTTAAATTGGAAGGGCCTCTCTTTATTTTCAGAAAAAGAACAAGGAAGGATTGGTTCAGAAAAAAGAGCCAAATTTTACAAATTTTTATTGAATACAATTCTAACTAGCCCTAATGGTCAAAAAACAAAACAAAAATTTGTAATAAAAGAAATCAGTAAAAAAGTCCCTAGATGGTCATACAAACTTATTACCGAATTGGAATTCCTGTCGGGCGCAGCTCATGAAGGCCTACCATTGGATTATCAGATACGTTCAAGAAAAAGGGATCGTGTAATAATTTATAAGCCTACTAAACGTAGTCGCAAAGCAAGTGTCAAAAATTGGGTGTCTATTAGAGACTATTCGGAAGAATCAGATTTTCGTCGAGAATTCATCAAAGGTTCTATGCGTGTTCAAAGGCGTAAAACTGTTATTTCGAATTTATTTCAAGCAAATGCACATTCCCCTCTTTTTTTGGACAGAATAAAAAAATACCCCCCTTTTTCTTTTAATATCCCTGAACAGATGAAATTTTTTTTTATAAATTGGATGGGTAAAGGATCAGAATTTAAAGATTATACAGAGGAACAAAAAAAAAGGCAAAAGGAAGAACAAGAGAACAAAATAAAGGAAAAAACGTGGATAAAAATCGCTGAAGCCTGGGATTTCGTTCCATATCCACAAGCAACAAGAAGTTTAATTTTAATAATTCAATCTATTTTTAGAAAATATATTTTATTACCTTCATTGATAATAGTTAAAAATATTGGGCGTATTTTATTATCTCAACCCCCCGAGTGGGCTGAGGACTTCGATGAGTGGAATAGAGAAAAGCATATTATATGTACCTATAATGGTGTTCAAGTATCAGAACTCGAACTTCCCATAAATTGGTTTAAAGATGGTATTCAGATAAAAATAGTATTTCCTTTCTATTTGAAACCTTGGCACAGATCCAAATTGAGGCCCTCTTTTTCTTCTTATAAAGATCTAAAAAAAGAACAACAAAAATTTTATTTTTTAACGGCTTGGGGAACGCAAACTACCCTTCCCTTTGGTTCTGTCCCTCCAAAACCTTCCTTTTTTAAGCCTATTTTTAAAGAACTAAAAAAAAAAATTCGAAAAACGAAAAACAATAATTTTCACGTTCTAAGAGTTTTAAAAGAAAGAACAAAAGATTTTCTACAAGATTCAAAAGAACCAAAAAGGGTGGTTATCAAAAAAGTTTTATTTCTGTTTATAAAAAAAATAAAAAAAGAACTCTTAAAAGTACATCCAACTCGATTATTTATATTGAGAAAGGTGTATGAATCCGGCGAAACTAACCAAAAAAAAGATTCTATAATTAGGAATCAGATAATTCACGACTCGTTTAGAAAAATTAAACCTACAGATAATACAAATTATTCACTGAGAGAAAAAAAAATTAAAAATCTGACTGATAGAACAAGCACAATCAGAAAGAAAACAAAAAGTCTTATGAAAGAAAAAAACGGTAACCCCAAGAAAAGAAGTAGTCCTAACAAAACAAGTTTTAATGGAAAAGAAAAATCACCAAAATTTTTTTTAAAAATCTTAAAAATAAAAAGAAGAAGCACTCGATTAATCTATAAATTAGATTTGTTTATAAAAATTTTCATTAAAAGAATATACATCGATATCTTTCTATGTATCATTCATATTGCCAGAATTCCTACACAACTCCTTCTTGAATCAAGAAATTTTTGTTTTGATAAATACATTTACAATAATAAAACAAACCAAGAAATAAAAAAAAAAAAAAAAGAAATTAACTTTATTTCGACTCTAAAAAGTGCACTTTACAATATTAAAAATAGTAAGAGAAATTCACGTCTTTTTTTTGACTTATCCTCCTTATCACAAGCATATGTATTTTACAAATTATCACAAACCCAAGTTATTAATTTGTATAAGTTAAGATCTATTTTTGAGTATCATGGAACTCCCTTTTTTCTTAAGACTGCAATAAAAAATTATTTTGTAACACAAGGAATATTTAATTCCGAATTAAGACATACGAAACTTTCAAGTTCTGAAACGAATCAATGGAAAAGCTGGTTAAGAGGTCATTATCAATATAATTTATCTCAGATTAGATGGTCTGGATTAATACCAAAAAAATGGCGAACTACAATAAATGAAGGTGGTATGACCCCAAATAAAGATTTAACAAAAAGGAATTCGTATGAAAAAGACCCATTACTTTATCACAAAAAACAAAAGGATTTTAAAGTATATCCATTACCAAACCAAAAAGATAATTTTCCAAAATACTATATATATGATCTTTTATCATATAAATCTATTAATTCTGAAATTAAGAAGTCCTCATATATTATTTATGGATCACCATCAGAATTAAAAAACAACCAAAAAATTACTTTTAATTATAACAATTATAAACAAAATTTATTTAAAAACCTGGAGGAAATTCCTATCAATCATTATCTAGAAAATCATTATCTAAAAAAGGGTGATATTATGTATATGCAAAAAAATCCAGATAGAAAATATTTTGATTGGACAATTCTCAATTTTTTTATAAGACAAAAAAAAGATATTGAGGCCTGGACCAAAATGGATTATAACAGTAATATAAATACTAAGCTTGGAAGTAAGAATTACCAAAAAATTGAGAAAATGGATAAAAACGATATTTTTTATCTGACGATTCATCAAGATTTAGAAAGAAATCCAATCAATGACAAGAAACTTTTTTTTGATTGGATGGAAATGAATGAAGAAATCCTAAACCCAATATCGACAAATCTGAAACTTACGTTCTTCCCAGAATTTGTGTCACTTTATAATGTATACAAAACAAAACCATGGATTATACCAAGCAAATTACTTCTTTTAAATTTAAATAAAAAGAAAAACATTAATGAAAAGAAAAAATGGAATTTTTTTAGACCATCGAATGAAAAATTATATTCTGAATTAATGAATCGAAATCAAGAAGAAAAAGAACCCGCAGGACGAAGAGGCCTTAGATCATATGCACAAAACCAAGAAAAAATGAAAAAAAAATATAAGATCCGGAATAAGATGAGACCAGAAATTATTTTCTTACGGAAACACTATTTGCTTTTTCAATGGATAATAGACGATGGTTTAATTCCGAATTTAACTGAAAGAATGATCAATAATATCAAGATATATTGTTACTTGCTTGGACTGAGAAATCCAAGAGATACTACTATATCGTCTATTCAAAGGAAAGAATTAAATCTGGATATAATGGTGATTCGAAAAAAATTGACTCCTATAGAATTGAATAAAAAGGGGATATTTTTTATCGATCCTATCCGTTTGTCTGTAAAAAACGACGGATACTTTATTATGTATCAAACCGTAGGTATATCGTTGGTTCATAAGAGTAAGTACCAAACTCCTCAAAGATATCGAGAACAAAGATATATCAATAAAAAAAAATTGTATGAATCTATCCCAAGATATCAAATAATAATTCGAAAGAGAGACAAAAAACATTATGATTTTATCGTTCCTGAAAAGATTTTATCGTCTAGACGTCGTAGAGAATTGAGAATTCTAATTTCTTTCAACTCAAAGAATCTAAATAGTGTGGATAAAAATCCAGTATTTTGTAACAAGAAGAACATAAAAAGCAGTAATCCTTTTTTGGATCAAAAAAAACATCTTGATAGAAATAAAAACGAATTAATTAAATTAAAGTTATTTCTTTGGCCTAATTATCGATTAGAAGACTTAGCTTGTATGAATAGATATTGGTTTAATACCAATAATGGAAGCCGTTTTAGTATGTTAAGAATATATCCACAATTCAAAATAGGTTGATGGTACATTTTTCCTATCTATTCTGTATCATATAGAAAAGCAAACAGATGAACATATGCCCTGTCTTACGTCCCAGTCTAATATAGATCTTTTTTATTTAATACAAAATCAATGACGTATCAATTTGTTTGGATAAAATCTATAAAATAAACGAATCTACGGAATATTCCGAATTTTAGGTCTAAATTATTTGACGTTGTGAGTGTAAAAACGTACCATCTCTTTTTTTATCCCTGTCCAACTCAAATTAAAATTTGATTAATGAAATTGGAAGTCCATAAATAAATTCAAATTCTTGTGTATATTAATTACTACATTAAAATGACTAATATTATTATTACTGATCGATAAAATAAAATATATTTATATGTAAATTAAAGGGTAGAAGGAGCTTTTTTATGATAAAAAATCCATTCAGTGCAATTATTTTGAAAGAGGAAAACGAAGACAATAAGGGGTCTGTTGAATTTCAAGTAGTGAGTTTCACCAATAGGATACGGAGACTTACTTCACATTTGGAATTGCACAAAAAAGACTATTTATCTCAGAGAGGTCTGCGTAAAATTATAGGAAAACGTCAACGGCTGCTCGCCTATTTGTCAAAAAAAAATAGAGTACGTTATAAAGAATTAATCGGCCGATTGGAGATTCGAGAAACAAAAAATCATTAATTTGAAGAGTCGTTTTGAATTTTCGCTTAAATTTTGATGAACCTCTTTTCGCTTTCAGCAATTCATGGAAGAATGAATCGGGAAAAAACCTATGACTGCACCAGCTACACGAAATGACCTTATGATAGTCAATATGGGTCCTCAGCACCCATCAATGCACGGTGTTCTTCGACTCATTGTTACTCTAGATGGTGAAGATGTTATTGACTGTGAACCAATATTGGGTTATTTACATAGAGGGATGGAAAAAATTGCGGAAAACCGAACAATTATACAATATTTACCTTATGTAACACGTTGGGATTATTTAGCTACTATGTTCACTGAAGCAATAACTGTAAATGCCCCAGAGCAGTTAGGCAATATTCAAGTGCCTAAAAGGGCCAGCTATATCAGAGTCATTATGTTAGAGTTAAGCCGTATAGCTTCGCATTTGTTATGGCTTGGCCCTTTTATGGCAGATATTGGCGCACAGACCCCCTTCTTCTATATTTTTCGAGAAAGAGAATTGATATATGACCTATTCGAAGCTGCTACCGGTATGCGAATGATGCATAATTATTTTCGTATTGGAGGAGTCGCTGCTGATTTACCTCATGGCTGGATAGATAAATGTTTGGATTTTTGTGATTATTTTTTAACAAGAGTTACTGAATATCAAAGGCTTATTACACGGAATCCTATTTTTTTAGAGCGAGTTGAGGGAGTAGGTATTATTGGCGGAGAGGAGGCAATAAATTGGGGTTTATCGGGACCAATGCTACGAGCTTCCGGAATACAATGGGATCTTCGGAAGGTTGATCATTATGAGTCTTACGATGAATTTGATTGGGGAGTTCAATGGCAAAAGGAAGGGGATTCATTAGCTCGTTATTTAGTACGAATCAGTGAAATGACAGAATCAATAAAAATTATTCAACAGGCTTTAGAAGGAATTCCGGGGGGGCCCTATGAGAATTTAGAAATCCGGCGCTTTGATAAAGTATGGGATCCCGAATGGAATGATTTTGACTATCGATTTATCAGTAAAAAACCTTCTCCTACTTTTGAATTGTCAAAGCAAGAACTTTATGTGAGAGTCGAAGCCCCAAAAGGAGAATTAGGAATTTTTCTGATAGGAGATAAGGGTGTTTTTCCTTGGAGATGGAAAATACGACCACCGGGTTTTATCAATTTGCAAATCCTTCCTCAATTAGTTAAAAGAATGAAATTGGCTGATATTATGACAATACTAGGTAGCATAGATATCATTATGGGAGAAGTTGATCGTTAAAATGATAATAGATACAACAGAAGTACAAGCTATCAATTCTTTTTTTAGATTGGAATCGGTATATGAGATCATATGGATGCTTGTCCTTATTTTTACTCCTGTATTAGGAATCACAATAGGTGTACTAGTAATTGTTTGGTTAGAAAGAGAAATATCTGCGGGGATACAACAACGTATTGGCCCTGAATACGCCGGGCCTTTGGGAATTCTTCAAGCTTTAGCAGATGGTACAAAATTACTTTTCAAAGAGAATCTTCTTCCATCAAGAGGAGATACTCGTTTATTCAGTATCGGACCATCCATAGCAGTCACATCAATTCTACTAAGTTATTTAGTAATTCCTTTTGGATATCGCCTTGTTCTAGCCGATGTCAGTATTGGTGTTTTTTTATGGATTGCCATTTCAAGTATTGCTCCCGTGGGCCTTCTTATGTCAGGTTATGGATCAAATAATAAATATTCTTTTTTAGGTGGTTTACGGGCTGCTGCTCAATCAATTAGTTATGAAATACCATTAACTCTATGTGTGTTATCAATATCTCTACGTGTGATTCGTTGAGACATAAAATTTACTCTATTTCTTATTTCTTTTATTTATAGGAAGGAATTTTCATGAGTTGAATCTATATTTTATTTTTTATTCATCATTCGGGTTGATGAACTAAACCAGATAGTTATATGAGTGAAAAAAACAGCTTAATACTTTGCAGTAAAAGGATTCAGTCTCATGTTCTATGTACAAGAGTTAAGTGAAAGTAAACATAAGCATTATATACTATTTACCCCAAGATTGAGTGATTAGTCATCATGACTTGAAGCGGGTTCAAAAGGAGCAACTATCTAGGGATTTTACTAGTTATTAACATACATGTATTACCCTAATGAGTATTACCCTAATGAGCGGGGTCCTTTTGACCAAAAATAGTGGATAGTTAGGAACACCAAGGTACACAAAGGATTCGTAATAGAGATTATGTAAGTTATTCAACAGGATTTTTATGTGCATACTGCATAGCATAAAAGGGATTCTAATTGGGGCTTTATGTTGGTAGAAATTATGAAGGAGTACTCCCCACGATTCCGATCCAGAGTATGTTCCTATCCACCGATTAAGTAAATAACTATCAAGAACGAAGTAATCCTTTACTTTGCTTTATTTAAGTACCTTTTTCTGAGAAAGGAGAATAGGAACAAAAAAATAAACTCGAAAGAATTAAATTGTACTACAAAAAAAGATCTTTTTTAGAGAGATAGAATTCTTGTAATGTTTCGTGAACTAATGCAATGTATCATTTTTTTTGTAATCAAAAATGCTAGGTTGAAATATTTATTGAGATTTCTACAAAAAACTTTTTATTTAAAGGTTAAGTTATTACTCAACAAAAATTTTTAATTTTTTAAAAGATAAGATCAATTCAGAAGCACTTTATAATAAAAAATAATATATAGCAGACAGAATTCCATTGTCTAATTGGGGACCTTGCGATAGATTTGGATTCTATCCTACAAACATATCAAGATAAATAATTCAAGATAAATAATAGCAAACGGGTCTTAGATTTATTTGTGACCTTTGAGGAGCCGTATGAGGTG